AGATTTAGATTTAGTACTCTATTTAGATTTAGATTTAGTAGTTCATCAAAATTGAAATTTTTTTATAAGTTCATTGAATAAGTTCTATTTTCTCAAAAGATTTCCCTCTATTTTGTTGTTTGTTCACTATTTTTGGTATGTATACGTAAAAAATATCAAAAAAGAGTTCTGATAAACCTGTAAAAAATCGAAACAAAGAAAAGAACAGTAATCTTTAAGAATAATAATCTTTGACGAACGAGATCAAAAACCATTATTATGTCGACACAAGAAAGGAATGCGAAAAATTCCCTTCTTGTGTCGAAGACTAAGAAGACAAAGAATCCTTTGCTTTCTATTCTCCACTTCCTTATCTTATGGTTAGTATCCAGTGGAATTTTCTATTTTTTAGCCTATTAGATAGTCTATTAGACTAGAAAACTATTGATCATTCTATTTTCTATTCTAGGACATTTAAACAATAATGCAATAATGACATAGTCACGTTGCTCAAATTTGGCTTGAAAAAACAAAGAAGGAATAAAGTAAAATAGTCTTCTTCACAATATACATACTATAACTAGGAATGCGGTACAAATAAATACCAACGAGAATTTGATTCTTTTTATGAACTCGATGTTGATAAAGAAAAATTTGCGAATCTAGAAATTCATTTCGGACAATTGAACCTTCTCAAACTGTTTCTTCTTAAGAACCAAAAATATTTGTGCCAAAATAACAGATGCCAAGAAGAACAAAAGGCCTTGGACACGTAATGGATCTTGAAGTACTATTTCTGCATCCCCTTGACCAAAGCCACCCACATTAGGATTACTCGTTAATGGCTGATCAAGTTTGATAGATTCGCCCTCTGAAACAAGAAGTTCGGGTCCTGGGGGGATAATATCAACCGCTTGACGTCCATCCGACGCATCTGTTATGGTTATTTCATATCCCCCCTTTTCTTTTCGTATGATTTTACTTACTATACCAGCCGCTGTAGCATTATAAACTGTATTGTTACTCTTGCTCCCGTCAGGATAAATCTGGCCCCTTCCTCTATTCCCGCCTACATATATGGGATATTTTAAAAAGTGAACATCTTTATTAGTAGCGGGGTCCGGAGAAAGAATAGGAAAGGTTATTTCACTATATTTCTGACCAGGAACAGGACCTATAACAAGAATATTTTTTTTTGTGGGGCGATAATTTTGAAAAGACAGATTGCCTATCTTTTCTTTCATCTCGGGCGAAATACGATCGGGGGGGGCTAATTCAAACCCCTCAGGTAAAATAAGAACAGCCCCCACATTCAAACCCCCTTTTTTACCATTAGCAAGAACTTGTTTCACTTGCATATCATAAGGAATTCGAACAACTGCTTCAAATACAGTATCAGGAAGTACCGCTTGTGGAACCTCAATTTCCACGGGCTTATTAGCTAAATGGCAATTGGCACATACAATCCGCCCGGTCGCTTCTCGTGGATTTTCATAACCCTGCTGTGCAAAAATGGGATATGCATTTGAAATGGATGTCCGAGTTATGATATATATCATCAGCGATACGGAAATAGAGCGAGTAATCTCTTTCTTTATCCAAGAAAAGGTATTTTTTATTTGCATGGTCCAATCATTGATCCCGAAAATTTCTACAATAAAATTAGGTAGGTCACTTGTATAGTCCCTATCCATAATTCTGCTATTTACTTAAATAATTTTACTGGAATATAGGAATAGGAGAAATCCTCGTCTCGATAGAAAGAGTAAGTGTGTTTTTAAATGTTTTGCTTATGTAACATATTATAGTTGGATCAGTCATTCATTGAATGATAAATCACTACAAGTGATGGAGATACACGATTTAAATAACGAAAGATCCAATATTTTAAAATTGTATCTAGAATGACTGGAAAAGTGGAAACAAGACCAGATATAATTTGGTCGTTATGCGCAAATCCAAAGTCTTTGTAGACATAGCCAATCATAAGTTCCCAACCATGGGGTGAATGGAATCCGATACATAAATCAGTTAATAAAAGAATAGAAAAAGCTTTTATTGTGTCACTTAAATTATATAGGAATTCTTGAACCCAAGAGTTAAGAATAACAAGTTCTTCATTACCCAAAATAGAATAACCACTGAAAAAAATGAAACAGATTATATTTGTCGATAAGTGAAAAATCGTATGGATATGATCCTCGTCGTGCATCTTGATCAATTGGATCGTTTCTTTGTGGATTTCAACACGAAGCGTTTGTAGATCTGTTTCCGGGTCTTCTTTTATCATTTCGTCCAAGAGTAAGAGTTCTTCTAATTCTATGAATTTTTCTAGAATACTCTTTTCTTGAATATCGGTCAAAAAAGTTTCAGATTGCTTAGTATTCCACCAATTAGTAACCCAAGATTCAAGACTTTTATTAAATGAGAGAGAGATCCACCAGGGCAAAAATACTATAGATGTAAGATATAGAAGAGGAAGAAATGATTTCTTTTTTGCCATTTTTTCATCTGTAAATTGGAATTCGTAATGAATCCGCCTGATTTGTCGAATTTATGTGATCTAATATTTGATTTTTCTATCAACCCTAAATTCTATTATATTATAAGGCAGCTAATCTATGAATCTATTCCCCATTATTTGTTTTTTATTATAGAATAAGAGCCCCTCAAATTCGAATGAAGAAATAATTCAAAAAATCTTGTTTCCAGATACCTCGATTGATCAAATTCGAAGCCCTTTCGATGAATCCCTGAAAGAATGACATAGAAAATAGTTCGAAAAAAATTCCCCAGCTACCCTCACAGTAAAAATGGAGAGAGATTTCTATTTATGAAGAATATTGTGATGTCATGATCAAAAATGAGTGGAAAAACAAGACAAAGACAGAAAAGTTTTCGTTATAAGAGATCCAATCCTTTGATCATTAAGAAACATAAAAGAAAGGAGAGATCGTTTAAAAGATATGATCTATCTGTATCTAATGGATCATTTCATATTGAAAATAAAAAGAAAAATTCTTTATTCTGAAATGTTTTGATATACAAGATGAATCCATTATTTCGATTTGTTACTTGTTTTTCACTGAATTAAGTTGAGTGTATTTCCATACACATAAAAAAAAACTTTTAGCTATGCTATAGAAAGAAAAGAGAATTCTTAAATTTTTCCCCTCCTACTGAGAAAGAATTTTTTTCTTCAGTTCATTTCAAAATACTTCAATTGGTACGCGCAAGAAATAGGCCAATTCAGCAGCTTTTTGCTCAATTTCTCGCGGAGTCAAATTCTCATCACTACGCGTCAAGGGAATGGCCCCCTGTCCTTTGATTTCCATATAAAGGATACGACGAGCATAAATCCCTTCTTTAACTTCTATTCTGATGGACTGAATATCTTTCATACGGAATCGTAGGAAGATACGACGATTTTTTCCAGGAAATCCCCAACGAAAAATACACACTATTCCTTCTTTTCTATCGAATCGATCATAGCCACTACCCACATTCCACGAAATTGTGCACCACAAATAGGAACTAATAAAGAGACCCGCGATCCCGTAGAAAGACATCACGATCCCCTGTGGAAAAAAATGGATTTCCTGAGACGAGACTAAAGATATCAAATTCTTACCGAGATAACTGGAAGTTCCAACCAATACGAATCCTAATGAACCTAAAAAAAGGATAAAGGCCCAGCAGAAATTACTTAGTTTTCGAGACCCCACTATAAGCTCTATCCATATATGTTCTGATCGCCAACTCATACTAGATCCAGTTGTATTTTATTGGAATTGAGAAAATAGTCCAAATGGATTTTACTTTCCTTTTTTTATTTTATTTCCGAAGTAACTCTCATCAACTAGCGACATTCTGATGTAACTCTTTAGGAGTAATTGATCAAATTGGTTAGGGCTAAAATAATATCACTTTATATGATCTCCCATAGATATCTACATCCATATAGATAAATTGACTTTACATTTCATATATCCGCCTCGATTCCGATCTATTTGAATATAGCCATAACTCATTTACCCATATCGTATATTTACTTTACACATACATAATAGCCCCTCGTTTATGTTTGGAAGAAGCTGTAATATTCTATTAAATAGATAGCCGTGTTATCTATATCTAAGTCTTAAAAAAAATAGATGAGATTGGACCCGTCGGATCTAAACAATCTTATTTTTTTGAACATGAAGAGATAAAGAAGCCATTGCAATTGCCGGAAATACTAGGCCTACTAAAGGCACAAAAATAGAGGGTAAATTTGTCATAGAATGGGTACCTCGATGTGATATTTGTACCTGTTATAAAGATATCTTATAATACTTATTATTCGTATATAATTATACTAAGTATAATTAAGTGAGTGTATATAAGAAAGAAATGCGAAATGCAAGGAATGTCTAATTAAAGAATGTATAATTAAATAAATAAGACTTATTCATCTTTCGACATGAAATAGAAAAAATATATGTATGATAAAATCCATTCTTGTCTTATCATTTGAATTCCAATTTTGATTTTATTTTTATTTAATTAGAAATTCTCGAAAGATTCATTAGAATTCGATCCAACAAGAGGGAGTCTTAGCCAAAATAGAGATTTATCGGGAGAAGGGATACTCTATAGCTATATTTTCTATATTTGAATTCTATATACATACGCAGCAAAAAGGAAAAAGAAAATTGGTTTATTTGCCTAATTTGAATTTCGCATAAGGCAGAATTTTTCTTTTTTTTTTATCTTGTTGAGAGAGGTTTCCTAATTACTAATCAGTAATATCGGTATAAAAAAAGAATTGTCCCCTTATTTTATACAATTTACAATTAATTTTATACAATTTACAATTAAATCTTATGTCACCAAAGAAAAAATACATTCTTCGGATTTTGACTTTGATTCCGATAAACTAACTATTTGTTCACTACAAATAAAATAATTGAACTTAAGGCGCTACTTACTGGAATTTGAATTCAAAGGAAAAAAGGCGTGAAGTTTCAATAACTCACTCA